TTATCTCAAATAAAAAACATTAAAAATAGTATTAAGGGATTTTGACTTTCAAAATCTCAAAGTTCCTTAATATTATTTCTTTTTTTTTATTAATTAAAATTTAAAAGTCCTTTATAATAGAATAGATAAAAGTCTTTAAATTATTATGAGTTTTATCTTGGCTCAGAATGAACGTTAGTTATCTGCTTGATACATGCAAGTTGAACGAATAAAGTGTTTACTTTATTAGTAGCGAACGGGTGCGTAACGCGTGAGAATCTGCCTTCCAATCTGCGTAAAACGTGGATAAAGCATACAATGCATAAAAATTATATTGTTGGAAGATGAGCTTGCGTAAGATTAGGTAGTTGGTGTAGGTAAAGGCTCACCAAGCCAATGATCTTTAGCCAGTTTGAGAGAACGATTGGCCACATTGAAACTGAGACACGGTTCAAACATCATTTGATGGCAGCAGTAGGGAATTTTGGACAATGGGCGAAAGCTTGATCCAGCAAGATAACGTGAAAGAAGAAGGTTATTTTGATCGTAAATTTCTTTAATGATGTTTTAGATTATGACATGACATCATCAAAAAGTACTGGCAAATCCTGTGCCAGCAGCCGCGGTAATACAGGGAGTGCAGACGTTATTCGGAATTATTGGGCGTAAAGAAAAATAAGATGGTAGCCAATTAAGTATCAGATGATCTTAATGTAAACTTATGAAGAAAAATCAAAGCCCAACTTTGATACACTTTATAAGACTGGTTTACTTGAGTGATGTAGAAGAGAATGGAATTTCTTAGCGAGAGGTAATATTTCATGAACTAAGAAGGAAGGCCAAAAGCGAAGGCAATTCTCTTGGCATTTACTGACATTGTATTTTGAAGGTTTGGGGAGCAAAAAGAATTAGATACTCTTGTAGTCCAAACTGTCAACGATGACTTTTATTTGTTGCGTTTTTAATTTTATTTAAAAATGCAGTGAAACAGCTAACGCGTTAAAAAGTCCGCCTGAGGAGTACGGTCGCAAGATTAAAACTCAAAAGAAGAGACGGGAGACTATACCAGTGGTGGAACATGCGATTTAATTCGAAACAACACGCAAAACCTTACCAGTTCTTGACATATTATTTAAAGCAATTTGTTACAGAGTTGTCTTCTATAGTAATACAGGAGTTGCATGGCTGTTGGAAGTTCGTGCTGTGAAGCGTTGAATTAATTTTCTTAACGAACGAAACTCTCACTCTTTGGTTACAAAAAAAAACATTTGTTTTTTTACCCTTAGAGAACTCCCGCTAATAAAGCGATGGAAGAAGAGAATCACTTCAAGTCCTCATGACCCTTATGAGCTGGGCTATCCGCGTGTTACAATGGTAAATATAATAAGAAGCAATGACGCGAGTCGGAGCAAATCTTCAAAATTTACCTCAGTTCAGATTGTTTTCTGCAATTCGAAAACATGAAGTTGGAATCACTAGTAATCGTAGATCAGCAAGCTACGGTGAATCGATACTTAGTCTTTGTACTCACCGCCCGTCACACTTTGGAAATTGAGTGCGTTAGAAGCTTTTAATTTCTTTTTTTATGAATATCTTTTGAAAAGAATAAAAAATAAAAATTGTTTTTAAATTAAAATCCAAAATGTGCTTAGTAACTGAAGTGAAGTCGTAACAAGGTAACCGTAGAAGAATCTGCGGTTGGATTAATTTTGTTCCTTTCATCTAGGGGTTAGGATGTCACCTTTTCATGGTGGAAACACGAGTTCGAATCTCGTAAGGAATGCACAAAAAAAAATACACTTCAAATTTAGAAAATCCGAGAAAGAAAAGAACGGCAAATATAACTTAGTCGGTTAAAGTGCTAGACTGTGACTCTGGAAACATGGGTTCAAATCCCATTTTTTGCCCTGGTATTTCTCAGATTAGAAGCTAATGGAGTGTGCAGGTATAGATTAATGGTAAATTATCTGCCTTCCAAGCAGAGGATGTGAGTTCGATTCTCATTACCTGCTTATTTCTTTTATTTATAAACAGGGTATAGCGCAGTCCGGTAGCGCGTCTGTTTTGGGAACAGAAGGACGCTGGTTCGAATCCAGCTACCCTGAGATAAAACGTCAAGTATTTAAAAATTTATGCTTTTACTATTAATCAAAACTTAAAAAAATAGCAAATATATCTCTTTTTTTAGAAATAATCACATATTTTATGTAAAAATCTGAAGATTTGAACTTTTATTATTTCTGCAATTGTATTTTTTTAAACAATAATTTTTAGTACAATGTTAACTCGTTGGTTTTTTTCAACAAATCATAAAGACATCGGTGTTCTATATTTAATTTTCGGAGCATTCAGCGGTGTTTTAGGTACTTGCTTTTCTTGGGTAATTCGTTTAGAATTAGCTCAACCAGGTAACCAAATTTTACAAGGTAACCACCAATTATATAACGTAATCATTACTGCTCACGCATTCTTAATGATCTTCTTTATGTTAATGCCAGCATTATTCGGTGGATTAGGTAATTTCTTCTTACCAATTTTAATTGGTGCTCCAGATATGGCATTTCCACGTTTAAATAACGTATCATTCTGGTTATTACCTCCTTCATTACTTTTATTATTAGCTTCTGCTTTAGTTGAAGTAGGTGCTGGTACAGGTTGGACAGTTTATCCTCCTTTATCAAGTTTAGCTAGCCACTCTGGTCCAAGTGTAGACTTAGCAATTTTCAGTTTACATTTATCAGGTATTAGCTCTATTTTAGGTTCAATTAACTTTATTGCAACTGTATTTAACATGAGAGCGCCAGGTATGAGTATGCACCGTTTACCATTATTCGTATGGAGTATTTTCATTACATCTTGGTTATTATTATTATCTTTACCTGTATTAGCTGGTGGTATTACTATGTTATTAACAGACCGTAACTTTAATACATCATTCTTTGACCCAGCAGGCGGTGGTGACCCAATTTTATATCAACATTTATTCTGGTTCTTCGGACATCCAGAAGTTTACATTTTAGTTATTCCAGGATTTGGTGTAATTAGTCATGTAATCCAAACTTTCTCTAAAAAACCAATCTTTGGTTATTTAGGTATGGTTTACGCTATGGTAAGTATTGGTATTTTAGGTTTCATCGTATGGGCTCACCATATGTATGTAGTTGGTTTAGATATCGATACAAGAGCTTACTTCTCAGCTGCTACTATGATTATTGCAGTACCAACAGGTATTAAAATTTTCAGCTGGTTAGCAACTATGTGGGGTGGTTCTATTGAATTCAGAGCTCCAATGTTATTCGCTATTGGATTCTTAATTTTATTCACTATCGGTGGTGTAACTGGTGTTGTTATTTCAAACAGTGGTTTAAACATCGCTTTCCATGATACATATTACGTTGTAGGACATTTCCACTACGTTTTAAGTATGGGTGCAGTATTTGCTTTATTCTCTGGATACTATTACTGGATTGGTAAAATTACTGGTTTACAATACCCTGAAACTTTAGGTCAAATTCACTTTTGGTTAACTTTCATCGGTGTAAACTTAACATTCTTCCCAATGCACTTCTTAGGTTTAGCAGGTATGCCACGTAGAATTCCGGATTATCCTGATGCATATGCAGGTTGGAACGCTGTTTCTAGTTATGGTAGCTACGTTTCTACTTTCGCAATTTTCTTCTTCTTCTATGTTGTATATAAAACATTAACAAGTGATGAAACTTGCCCAAGTAACCCATGGGAAACTACTCCAAAAGTGTCTTCTACTTTAGAATGGTTATTACCTTCTCCTGTAGCTTACCACACATTTGAAGAGTTACCTTGCATCAAAGAAACTCACGTATTAGAAAAATAATACGCAAGTTTAACAATTTATTGTTAATAACTTTGGGGAGATTATTCTCCCCAATTTTACTCTTTTATAAACAAATCATTTAAATTTCAACACAAATCATGAGTAGATCTAACTGGAAAGGACCTTTCTGTGAACTTAAAATCACAGATAATAATCAAATGACACATAAAACTTGGTCACGTCGTTCTTTAATATTACCTCATTTACTTGGAAAAACCATTTTTATTCATAATGGTAAATCATTTATTCCATGTAAAATTAAAGAAGAAATGATCGGCTTTAAATTAGGTGAATTTGCATCAACACGTAAATTAGCAATTCATAAAAAAAAGAAATCTAAATAAAATGATCTAATAAAGTCATTTTATTATTTAGATTATATTTCAGAGTTTAATATATAAATTATTTCAGGAACAGCTAAAAGATAAAGCCTTTTATATTATTACAGTTTAAAACCTATAACACTAAATAAAAAACATTAAACTCAAAACTTCAAACCTAAAAAATAAGAAGAAAATATTAAGATAATGAAATATATTTAGTTGATACAGGTAATTTGTATTTTGCAGCTTTTACTGCTTGCATAGCCATTGTTGATGTAACACCATCAATTTCAAATAAAATTTGACCTTTTTTAACACGACAAGCCCAAAAGTCAGGAGATCCTTTACCTTTACCCATACGTACTTCTGCTGGTTTACTCGATACAGAAATATCTGGGAATACGCGAATCCAAACAACACCCGTACGTTTTAATTTACGAGTAATAATACGTCGAATTGCTTCAATCGTTTGTGAACGAATTCTCGCTGCTTGTAATGTTTTAATACCAAACTTACCAAATTTTAAAGTATCCATATTCGATACTACACCACGAGCACGGCCTTTTTGAAACTTTCTAAATTTTGTACGTTTTGGTTGATACATTTAAAATAAAAATTATTATTTAAAAATATAATAATAATGCAAATCAAAAACATTAGTATGGGTTATCTCCAAATATTACTATCCTTCCAAATCCCACCTATCACGTTGTAGTCTTCAACGAGTTAAAAAACTTGTTTTGAGGCTAGCTTCTCGCTTAAGATGCTTTCAGCGATTATCTATTCCAAATGTAGCTACTCGGCAATGCTTTTAGGCAAAACAACCGATCCACCATAGATTTGTAGTTTCAGGTCCTCTCGTACTATGAAACTGTCCTCTCAATTTTTTAAACACCCAAACAAGATAGAAGCCGCCCTGTCTCACGACGGACTGAACCCAGCTCGCGTACCACTTTAATCGGCGAACAGCCGAACCCTTTGAACCTGCTACAGCTCAAGGATGTGATGAGCCGACATCGAGGTGTCAAACAACTTCGTCGATAAGATCTCTCAGAAGTCATAAACCTGTTATCCCTAGCGTACCTTTGATCCGTTGAGCAAGAGCCTTTCCATTCAGAACTCCTGGGTCACTATAACCAACTTTCGTTTCTGTTCAATTTGTCAATCTCACAGTCAAGCAAATATTGCTATTACGCTCTTAGTATTAATTTCCGACTAATACGAATTTACCTTCGTACACTTTCGTTACACTTTAGAAACTGGCCGCCCCAGCCAAACTGTCATTAATGCATTGTTACTTTTTAAATTATAAAGCTGAGAAAACTTATGTAAAACGAGTGGGGTTTCAGGGAGCGATCTTAAAAAGATCAACCACTTTCGCTACACAATTTACATAATTCTTCTGTACATTATTACAGTAAAGGTGCATAGGGTCTTCTCGTCTATGTTCAGGAACTTCGCATCTGCACGAAGAATTCAATTTCACTGAGTCCACGTTTGAGACAGCGGAGCAATCGTTACGTCATTCATGCAGGTCAGAACTTACCTGACAAGGAATTTCGCTACCTTAGGACCGTTATAGTTACGGCCGCCGTTTACTGAATATTTAATTAAAAGCTTCGAACTAAATCTAACTTCTCCTCTTATTCTCCAGCACTGGGCAGACGTCAAACCCGATACATCGCTAAATAGCTTAGCCGAGTTCTGTGTTTTTGGTAAACAGTCGTCGCTCCTAATTTTATGCTGCCTATATATAAATAAAGGCTATCCTTTTCCCGAGGTTACGGATATAATTTGCCGAGTTCCTTAAACGTGGGTCACTCTTCGCCTTAGTACAATTACACTAGCCCACCAGTGTCGGTTTGCGGTACGGTTTTTTTAATTATTTTACTATTTCCAGAGACCTTTTCCAAAATAAAAAAATTATCCTTTTTATTTTTAATACAATAAAATTGCATTATTTTAGAAGAAAATCTGTCATAAAATAAAAATTAAGGAATCTTAAATACCTTAAACCCATCAATTATATTGATTTGATATAATCTTAGGGACCGATTTACTCTACACCAAGCTATACTTTGTAGAAAACCTTGGGCTTTCGGCGATCATGAATTTCACATGATTTTTCGTTACTCATGTCAATATTTTCACTTCTGATATCTCCAATAATATTTACATATTATCTTCATCGACTTACAGAACGTTCTGCTACCTTATAATTAAATTACAACCGCGGTTTCGGTGATTATCTTAAGCTCCGTTACATTTTAAGCGCAATCAAGCATAGACCAGTGAGCTATTACGCTTTCATCAATAAATGGCTGCTTCCAAGCCTATTTTCTAGTTGTCAAAGCCTGATCACTTCCTTTCTCACTAAGATAATGCTTTGGAACCTTAACCAGCGGGCTGGGCTGTTTCCCTTTCGACTCCACACCTTATCGCGAAGAGTCTGTTTAGATATGTCACAAGGATTTCCAGTATTCGTAGTTTTCTTAAATTCAGTAAGGCTTTGGGCCACCCTCACTTAAAAAGTGCTCTACCACTGACTCCTGATTATATCCACTCTACCTAAATAGATTTCGCAGAAAACCAGCTATCTCCGAGTACGATTAGTCTTTCACTCCGTATCACGACTCATTTCAATCTATTGCAACAGATACGAATTCGGTCCTCCAAAATGTATTATCATTTCTTCAACCTGGTCATGATAAGATCACTCGGTTTCGGGTCAAACAATACTCACCATTTTTTATTTTCCCTATTTAATATGAGAAATAGTCATGTTTAAAAAAGCCTCCACTTAATAGCTTAAGCTTAGCGAGATTATTGTTTAGTCATTGACTCATTATGCAAAAGGCACCCAATCACCCTCTCAAAAAAAGAGAAGGCTCTTAGTGGTTGTAAGCATTCAGTTTCAATAATATTTCAAATTCTTTCACCTTTCCCTCACGGTACTAGTTCACTATCGATCAAAAGTTGATACTTAGGCTTGGAAGATGGTCCTTCCATTCTTCGAACAAAGACGGTGTTTGTTCTACTCAAATATGGCTTTTAATTACATTTGTTAGCTTAGATGCTTATACAGGGCTATTACCTTCTACGGCAGATTTTTCCAAATCTTTAAAAACACTACAAACTAATAAAAATAAAAGCTCGGCCTATTCCGATTTCTTTCGCCAATACTCTCGGAATCTCGGTTGATTTCCTTTCCTATAGCTACTAAGATGTTTCAATTCACTACGTTTTTTTTAGAAATTTCGAGTTTTCTCTTAGGAGATCCAAATATCATAATGGTTAGAGACATTCCATTTGGCTTATCGCAACTCACTACGTCCTTTAAAACTTTTGTCTAGGTATCCACTAAATGCTCTATAAATTGATTATATTTTGCATTATAAAAACTTTTATTATTTAATACTAAATTATGAAATTAGCGAAAATGAGATTCGAACTCATGACATATGGGATATGATTCCATCGTTCTAGCCACTGAACTATTCCGCTTTTATAAAAAATTAAACTAGATCAACATCACGTCTTCCGCTTTCAGCAGTACATATAATGAGAAACGCTTTTACAGCTCGAGTTCAGAATGGTATCGGGTAGATCACATTTCTTAATTTCTGATCATCGTTTAATGACTTTTATCTATTTTGATTAATTTTTCTATTCTATATAAAGAACATTTTAATATTTTATATTTAATATCAAATAAAATGGGTGAATTTTTTAAATCCACCCTAGAATAAATGAATAGAATTCGTAATTTATACAATAATTAATTCTGACATATTCGATTAGAATACGAAAAGAATTAAGAATGCCATCATTAATGCGAATAAAGCGATCGCTTCAGTTAAAGCGAAACCTAAAATAGCGTAACCAAATAATTGTTTAGTTAAACTTGGGTTTCTTGCTACTGAGTTAATTAATGAACCGAAAACGATACCAATACCAGCTGCTGCACCTGCTAATGCAATAGTTGATAAACCTGCACCGATTAATTTTGCTCCGTCTGCCATAGTTTAAATAGAAATAATAAATATTTTAAAATAATTTATGAAATAATAATAGATCTTTCAAAATTGTAAGATCACAAGATTTTAGTCTTGTATAAAAAGTTTCTTATTTAGATTAGATTATTGAATCTTAAAAATAAAAAATTAAGTACGTCTTTTTTTAGGTGGTCGACAACCATTATGTGGAATCGGAGTTTGTTCATATAATGAAACAACATGTAATTTTGAACGTGCAATTGTATTTAAAGCAGTTCTTTTACTAAAACCTAATCCTTTTAATTTTACATCAACTTTTCGATAACCTAATTGAAAAGCTTTTAAAGCTACACGTTGCGCAACCATAGTCGCAGCATGAGAAGTGGCTTTTCTTGAATTACGAAAACCTAAAGCTCCCGCAGATAACGAAAAAATAGTTCTACCTAATAAATCAGTAAAATTAATAATTGTATTATTTTTAGTATTTTGAATAGCAATAATACCTCGTTTTACTTTTTGTACTTTTTTTTGAATTTTATTTTTTAATACTATTTTCTTTTTTTCTGGAGTGATTAAAGAATTTTTTTCTTGATTTATAGATTGTTGCATTGAAAAAAAATGGATTTTTTGATTAGTACTTTAAAGTTTGATTTTTTTGAATTAACAAATTCGATTATTTAAAGCTATGCTTTTTATTTAATTTTTTAGCGGTTCTAGCATTACTATGCGTTTGTTGACCACGTGTTGGTAATCCTAGTGAATGACGAAATCCTCGATAACTACCATTTGAAATTAAATGTTGGATATTTTGAATTCTTTTTCGTTTAATTTCACTACTTGTTTCATAATGAGTTGACAGAACTTGTGAAAGTAAAGCAATTTCATTTGCACTTAATAAAGTTAATTTTGTATATGGACAAAATCCTGCAAGATCACAAATTTGTTTTGCTTGATATTGACCAATACCATAAATACCCATTAAAGCGATATATAATTGTTTTTTTGGATTTAAATTAGTGTTTTGAATAAAAACCATAATATTAATATTTTTTTATTATTTTAATTTTTTACGAATTTTTAAAGTCACTTTATCGTTTAATAAACGAATACCTTTTTCTTTATAAGCATTTGGTTTTCGTAAATTTTTAATAGTGGCTGCAATTTGAGTTAACTGATTAATATCTAAACCAAATAAACAAAATGATACTGGACTTTGTAAGAATACTCGAACACCAGAAGGAACTTCATAACGAATATCATGACTGAATCCAAGTTTAAAATGTAAAACATCGTTTGCATTCACATTATCTTTACTATCGTTTTTAACTAAAGTTACACGATACCCAATACCTGAAATTTTTAAATACATTAAAAAACCTCGACTTACTCCAATACATTTATTTTGTAAAATAGATTTATATAATTTTAAACTACTTTTACTTGTACTATTAATATAAATAACACGAATATTTTGAGCAGTTGTATCTAAAGTTTGAGAATATGTGTCAAAGGAGAAAGCTACACGATCTTTTTTTAATGAATTCAAACTCTGCAACGAAAAAATAGAAGTACCTAAAGGTCCTGTAAAGACAAAACGATCTGGTTGAGATGAACCAAATTCTGATTTTTGTAATGAAAAAGTTACTGTTTCAGGTAATTCGATTTTATCTTGATATTGATAAAAATTTTTATTTTTTAAATTCATTGTTTAATTTATTTGTTTTGGGGGTAATTAACCTCTTTTTAATTTAGCTGGCAATCTATATGCGCTATAAATTAAAAGTGATTGTTTTTCTTTTTTTTGTTTTGATACGTTTTTTTTAGGAAATTGAATTGTAAAATTCACTTCAACACCACGTAAAGTGTGAAACTGTTCATAAAATTTTTGTAATTCTAAAAATGAGTTAAAATTTCGTACCGTAGTATCATAATTTTTAAAATTTAAAACTTGAAATGTTAATTCACGAATACTAGGTGCAGTAATATTAACATATTTTGTTAAAAAATTGAATAATTTTTCTTTACGTAATGTTACATTACAACCTAAAACTTGTTGTTCACGTAATTTAAAACTAGCTACTGATTTTTTAGCTTGAGAATATTTAGGTTTTTGACCTGTTATGTATTCTAAACCTGTCATAGCTGTTAATAAATTCTTTCGATCAACTACGTATAAATTAGTAGAAGAATTTAAAACTACTTTTGTTAATTTTGGAACTGCCATAATTGTTTGAAAATTTTGTTTTAAAATTAAATTACGACAAATACGTTGTTGTTGAGTATACGAATAATTATAAGAATCTAACATGAGTTATTATTTTTGGAGTTAAATAAATTTTTTTAAGTTGCAATAAAAAATAAAAATAATTATTCAAAAGAATTTGAACGACGTAATAAAAACAGAAGAGTTGTAATTTCGTTAATTATTTTCTAAAATTTAAAAAACAATTAACGAACACAACATATTTTGAATTTATTATAAAAATTGCAATAGAAAAAAGATTTCATTTTTGAGTTGAAAATAACGCATTTAGATAAATCTTAAAAATTAAGAGATTTTTTCAACACGTTCCCATGGACTTTCAAAATCGAAATATCTGAATTCTTGTGCGATTTCAATAGATTCAGTAACTACACGTTTTTCTGAATCATCATAACGTACTTCAGTGTAACCGCTTAATGGGAAATCTTTACGTAATGGATGACCTTGGAAACCGTAATCAGATAAAAGACGTCGTAAATCAGGGTGGTTATGGAAGAAAATACCAAAAAGGTCCCAAACCTCACGTTCATACCAAGCAGAACTTGGATAAATTGCTGTACTTGATTCTAAACTTGTTAATTCATCAATACAAGTTTTTACACGAATACGTGTATTGTATTGAACACTTAATAAATTATAAACGACTTCAAAACGAGCACGACGTGACGGATAATCTACTGCAGTAACATCAATACAAATTTTATATTGAGTATTAAAATGATTTTTCAAAAAGTCTAAAAAGGGAATTAAATATTGTGGATATACATAAAAAATTGTTTCATTTCTATGTGATACATGATATTCAATCCATTTTGGTACTAATTTTAATATTGATTTTGAAAAGTGTTCGTTCATTTTTTTTATTTTTAATACATTAGTTGGAGTCAACCGGACTCGAACCGATTCCTCATGCGTGCAAAGCATATGTTCTACCAATTGAAACTATGACCCCTACATTATTAGAAAATAAAAATACGGAAAAAAAGGGATTCGAACCCATGGTATGATATTATCATACGCCGACTTAGCAAGTCGGTGCTTTAAGCCACTCAGCCATTTTTCCTTGAAAAATTAATTGCAATAAAAGAAAATAATAATTTTTTTACGGATAGCAGGACTTGAACCCGCAAGCTGAAAGCCACTGCTCCTAAAACAGTTGTGTCTACCATTCCACCATACCCGCAAAATGGGTAAATGGGCTATAGAAGATTCGAACTCCTAACATTTTCGTTGTAAGCGAAATGCTCTACCAATTGAGCTAATAACCCTTTTTATATGAAATAAACGGAAAAAAGAGGATTCGAACCCCTGATATGATATTATCATATGCCGGTTTTCAAGACCGGTGCCTTCAACCACTCAGCCACTTTTCCATAATAAAGAGATTGTCCAGAAGAGGATTTGAACCTCTGACACAAAGATTTTCAGTCTTTTGCTCTACCCCTGAGCTACCTGGACATTATACTCTAATTTTCTGGGATGAAAGGATTCGAACCTTTGAATGTCGGATTCAAATTCCGATGCCTTGCCACTTGGCGACATCCCAATAAGTAATAAAGAAATAGAATTTAGAACTTTATTTGTTGAAAAATAACATCTCTATTTAGAAATAAAAATCTAAGAAAAGATAATTTTAATTATTCAAAATTTTAAGAGTTCTAAATTCTTTTCTTTTAAATTTAATTTACTAACTGCAATAAAAAAAATAAAATTAGTGTAAGTTGATTGATTCGTTAATATAAATACATACTAAAATTGTAAATACATAAGCTTGAAGACAAGCTACACCAAGTTCTAAACCAATTAAAGCAAATACTACACCGAAAGGGATTACAGAAGCGACAGCTAAGATACCACCTACAGAAAGCATAGTCCAAGCAAAACCACTTAAGATTTTAACTAATGTGTGACCAGCCATCATGTTTGCGAATAATCGAACACCTAAACTAATAGCACGGAATAAGTAAGATACTAATTCTAATACAACTAATAAAGGAGCTAAAGCTAAAGGAGCACCTTTTGGTAAGAATAAACTGAAAAAGTGTAAACCGTGATTGTAAAAACCAATAATTGTAATACCTAAAAACATAGAAATTGATAAACCAAAAGTTACAGCAAAGTGAGCTGTTGCTGTGAAACTATAAGGAACCATACCAATTAAGTTTGTAAATAATAAGAAAGTAAATAATGTAAAAATTATTGGGAAGTATTGGCGACCTTTACTACCAACGATTTGTTCTTGAATTAAACTAATTACAAATTCGTAAATAACTTCAGCAAGAGCTTGCCAACGACGAGGTACTAAGAAACCGCCATTTGAAGTTACAAAATAAAAAAATAAACTAGCTGTACCAACTGCTAATAAAATATATAGCGATGAGTTTGTGAAAGATAAATAAACATTACCTAGTTTAATTGGTACAATACTAATAATTGAGAATTGTTCTAAAGGTGAATATAACATAATTCTAATTTTTGTGTTTGTTCTATTATAGAATAAAAATAAATTTTTATAATTGTAATAAAAATATTGTTAAGTGTTTTTTGTCCGATAAGAACCAGTTTAACTGTTGTTATTGTATTAAATTAATAACATATAAAGTATTTAGTTGATTAGGAGTTGCGCGTCTTCTTTTTTATTTTTTTTTGTAATTAAGTTAAAAGATTTTATTATATTTATTATTTGTCTTTTTATAATAACATATAAATTATTTAATTTATAATATTTATTTTTACTTCTTTATAGATATATAATAATTTTTATATTATCATAGTATATTATATTTTTTTATTGAAGTTATTTGTAGATACTTTAAATAAAATTTTTTTAAATTGTTATCAGTTTATATACCTGAAGTTTCCTAAGGGTTTGAAGCAGGATTATTCTGACAAAGATTAAGTAATTATATAGTTACCGAAAATAGTCGTTAAAGTTTATGTCGGGTAGGATATATAGTATTTACTCCGTGTGATTCCACTCTCTAATATAAAATACAGGGTCTATTAAGACAAAGTATAACTTAGTTATATACTTCTTATATAAAGAAGCTATAGTCAAACGTAAGTCAAGTCAATAAATACAGATAAATATTACTCAATAAAAACTACAAAGTTAGAATTAATGAGAGGATTATGTTACGAAGTATCAAGACTATATATACAAATAATACTTGAGAAACAGAGAATGAGAAGTATATAAGAAGTATATACGGAGTATATGAGAGGGGGTAGGCGAAGCCATTGGTACAGTTTAATAAATATATAAAAAGTATATGTTATTATTTTATAGTCAAAATTATTTAATTTAAATAAAACGGATTTTTTTAGTTATTGATTTTTAATTTCATTGTTAGCATAGAGTAAACTGTGATTAAAAGTATTAATTTTCTTTTTTATATATGTTTTATTATAAAAACTAAAAGGTATTGTTAAAGTTAGTTTTAGATAGGGTTTAAGAAAATAATAATTTTAATATTTTTGTTTGATTAAATAGTTCTAATATATTAGTGTATTCAACTTTTAATTTCTTTATTAATATATACTAAAGTATGGTTTACGGCATAAATTTCTTTTTTTATATATGTTTTATTATAAAAACTAAAAAGTGTTGTTAAAGTTAATTTTAGATAGGGTTTGGACAATATTATGAAATATAATTTTTATTAGAAAATTATTATTATTTTTGTTTAAATATTTAATAATAAAAGGAGAAAATTTATTTGTATCGTATATAGAACTTAATAAATTCTTCAATAGCTCAGTGGTAGAGCGAATGGCTGTTAACCATTCGGTCGTTGGTTCGAATCCAACTTGAGGAGTTTTAAATATAAAATTAATTATATTTTATAATGCTTTTATTATTTGTGTTTGAGCTTATAGTTCAATGGTGGAACCCGTTGCTCATAACGACGTAGTTGTAGGTTCGAGTCCTGCTAAGCTCACACACAATTTTAAGATATAATATTAGTTTACTTTTTTATATTTTATTTTAAAAATAAATTTTAATTTTTATACATGAAAAGATTATCAATTTTAAAACAACCTTTATTAAGTGTATTAAATGCTCATATTATTGAGTATCCGACACCGGTTAATATTAATTATTTATGGGGTTTTGGTAGTTTAGCTGGATTATGTTTAATGATTCAAATCATTACAGGTATTTTTTTAGCTATGCACTATACACCACATGTTGATTTAGCTTTCTTAAGTGTAGAACACATTATGAGAGATGTTGAAGGTGGTTGGTTTTTACGTTACATGCATGCAAATGGTGCAAGTATGTTTTTTATTGTAGTATATTCTCATATGTTCAGAGGATTATATTTTTCTAGTTATTCAAGCCCTCGTGAATTAACTTGGATTGCAGGTGTAGCTATTTTATTATTAATGATTATTACTGCATTTATTGGTTATGTATTACCTTGGGGTCAAATGAGTTTCTGGGGTGCTACAGTAATTACAAGTTTAGCTAGTGCTATTCCAGTTGTTGGTAATAGTATTGTAACGTGGTTATGGGGTGGTTTCTCTATTGATAACGCTACTTTAAATCGTTTTTTTAGTTTACACTATTTATTACCATTCGTAATTGCCGGATTATCTATTGTTCATATTGCAGCATTACACCAATATGGTTCAAATAACCCTTTAGGTATTAATGCAAAAACTGATAAAATTAGTTTCTATCCATACTTTTATGTAAAAGATTTATTTGGTTGGACTATTTTTGCTTTCTTCTTTGCATATTTTATTTATTATAATCCAAATTTATTAGGTCACCCTGATAACTATATTCCTGCAAACCCTATGTCAACTCCAGCTCATATTGTACCAGAATGGTATTTCTTATGGGTTTATGCGATTTTACGTAGTATTCCAAATAAATTAGCAGGTGTAGCTGCAATTGCTTTAGTATTTGTATCGTTATTTTCATTACCGTTTTTAAATACAAGTCCTATTCGAAGTAATAATTTTAAACCTTTACAACGTAAATTTTTCTGGTTATTATTTGCAGATTGTGTATTATTAAGTTGGATTGGTCAAAAACCTGTTGAAGATCCATATGTAATTATTGGTCAATTAGGTTCATTATTTTTCTTCTTTTATTTCTTAGTGTTTATTCCAGTATCTGGTAAATTAGAACATTATTTAATTCAATATAAAACAAAATAAAAAATCATATAATAAAATATTATATTAATTAATATAATATTTTATTATAATTGAGGGTGTAGCTTAGTTGGTTAAAGTATTGACCTGTCACGTCAAAGATCGCGGGTTCGAGCCCCGTCTCTCTCGTAATTTAAAATAATTTAAATTGTCGTTATTTGTATAAAAATATATTTCTTAAATTCTATTTAAAATTATGATAACGTCAATTCATTAAAATATTTATTTTAAATTTATCAATTTTTATCAAATCATTGAATAATAGTATATAGTATGATCGAATTTTTAGGTATATTACTTTATTTTGTAATCGCATTAGCGTTATCTTTATTATTATTGGTTTTACCTTTTATTGTAGGTATTCGTAAAGCAGATCCAGAAAAGGTATCTGCTTATGAATGTGGATTTGATCCTTTCGATGATGCACGTCACCAATTTGATATTCAATTTTATTTAGTTGCAATTTTATTTATTATTTTTGATCTTGAAGTTGCATTTTTATTTCCATGGGCAATTACATTAAATCAAAATGGTTTTTTTGGTTTTTGGTCTATGATGGTGTTTTTAGCTGTATTAACAATTGGTTTTGTTTATGAATGGCGAAAAGGTGCTTTAGAGTGGAATTAAGAAGTTAAATATCCGTTTTTAAATAAGAAGTAATTATTTTACTTGTTAAAAATTAGGTATAAATATCATTTTTATATCTAATTTTATGGGTTCATAGCTCAGTTGGTAGAGCATCAGACTTTTAATCTGCTGGTCGTAGGTTCGAGCCCTGCTGGACTCATTTAAGAAAACAAGCGAAAAAGAAAAATGGTTTTTCGTGAGGCTCATAATCTCAAGACTGTAGGTTCGAATCCTACTTTCGCTCATTTTTTTGCAAACATTATTAGAATATTAATTATCTTATTCTAATTTTAGAAATTCAATTTTTTTAAGTAATGAAAATTACAGATATTCAAAACAAACAATTAGTAAAACCAAATACTTTTGGTTTTGGTAATGATTTTAAAGCTGGAATTCAGCTTGGAGCTTGTCATAATCCATTAATGATTACATCTCCGTGGAATAGTTCAGCTTATGCAGATATTTTAGGTATTTCATCTAAAGTACCTGTTATAAATTCATTACAAACAAAAAAAGCTTTAGTTCAAGCTTTTCATCTGATTATAAGTATTTTAAAAAGAAAAGGAAATATTCTTATTGTTAATACTAAAAACTCTGCACATTTTTCTCGTTGCAATCAATTTATTACGTCATATGAATCGGAACATATCTCTAAACATGAAAAATTTGAATCTCGTAATTTATTATGTTTAAATCATGAACGTATTGCGTTATGTTTAGATAAGTGGATTCCCGGTACATTGACAAATTTTAAACAAGTATCAAAATCAATTTACTCTTATGTAAAATTTGCTGAAATATTTAAATTAAATGGTTCAGAAGTTTTAGATCATTCGAATGAAATTTTAAATTTTCCAAGATATTATGCGACAAGTCGTAATTATCGTGGATATGTAGCAAATAAATCTTTAAAATCAACTGAAAGTTCTTCTAGTTTTGATAATAAATTAGTTAAAATTTATTATGAATCTGAAAATAAAACTTCTAAAGATTTTGTTTTTTCTTATAAAATTAATTCAGATAATCAAAATAAATCAGTTCATTTAAATACTGAGGCAGATATCAAATCTAAAATGAGTTTACCGTTAAATGGTCGTCCAGATTTAGTTATTTTATTAAATCCGGATAAAAATAGAAATGTAATTGCGGAAGCAAATAAATTACATATTCCAGTTATGGCTTTAACAAATACACAAACTCAAGTTAAAGGTATTGATTATCCAATTTTATGTAATTCATCTGTTGATTTTAATTATTATTTTTTTAAAAAATTAATTAAATTATGTTCTATTTACAATTAGTCTTATTATTGCCGTTAGTTGGTGCATTAATTATAAGTTTTTTACCTTCTTGGAAAACTCAACTTATAAAAAATGTTGCATTAAACATATCGTCTTTAACTTTTATTATATCTCTTTTTCTTTGGATCGATTTTGACGATAGTACATCATTATTTCAATTTGTTTCTAGTCCAAGTTCTTTTGCGTCTTCTAATACTGCATCATCTACAATTGCGTCTGTTTTTGATAGTTTAAATGTAGTTATTGGTTTAGATGGTATTTCTATTTTTTTTGTAATTTTATCTACATTTTTAACACCAATTTGTATTTTAGTTGGTTGGAGTAGTATTCAAAAAAATGTGAAAGAATATTGTATCGCTTTCTTAGTATTAGAAACATTTATGGTTGCCGTTTTCTCTGTATTAGATTTATTATTATTTTATATTTTCTTTGAAAGCGTGTTAGTTCCTATGTTTGTAATTATTGGTGTTTTTGGTTCACGTGAACGAAAAATTCGTGCAGCTTATCAATTCTTTTTATATACATTATTTGGTTCTTTATTAATGTTATTAGCAATTTTATTAATATTTTTCCAAACAGGTAGTTTTGATATTGAAGTGTTATATGCAACACAATGGAGTGAATCTCGAGAGATTTTATTATGGTTAGCATTTTTTGCTAGTTTTGCTGTAAAAATCCCTATGGTTCCAGTACACATTTGGTTACCAGAAGCTCACGTAGAAGCTCCTACAGCAGGTTCTGTAATTTTAGCAGGTATTTTATTAAAATTAGGTACATATGGTTTTGTTCGTTTTTCATTACCAATGTTTCCATATGCCTGTGTATATTTTACACCCTTAGTTATGACATTAAGTGTTGTAGCGGTTGTATATGTAAGTTGTACAACAATTCGTCAAATTGATTTAAAAAAAATTATTGCTTATTCTTCTGTAGCACATATGAATTTTGTAACTATTGGTATCTTTAGTCAAAATATTCAAGGTTTAGAAGGTAGTATTTTATTAATGATTAGTCATGGATTAGTAGCTCCGGCGTTATTCTTAGCGATTGGTGTATTATATGATCGTCATAAAACTCGTATTTTAAGATATTATTCTGGCTGTGCTAGAGTTATGCCTTTATATGGTTTAATTTTTGTCTTTTTAACAATGGCGAATATCAGTTTACCAGGTACAAGTAGCTTTCCAGGTGAGTTTTTAATTATGATCGGTATTTATCAAAATAATACAATTGTTACATTCTTTGCAACAACTACAATGGTATTAGGTGGTGCTTATGCTTTATGGTTATGTAATCGTTTAGTTTATGGTACATTAAAACCACATTTTATTTCAACATTTAGTGATGTAAATCGTCGTGAATTTTTTACATTTTTACCATTTATCTTATCTATTTTATGGATTGGTATTTATCCAGAACCATTTTTAAATACAATGCACTGTTCTTGTGTAAATTTATTATATCAAGGATTTTAGTTATGTTTAATAGAAATATTAAACATAATATATAATTAAACTCTACAAATACTACTTTAAAGTAGTAAATAGATTACCAACTTGTTTTAACCCAACCAGTTAGTTGATTAGTGTACGCTAATTCTCTAAATTTAATTCTAGATAAACGAGTAAATTTGGAAATACCTTTACCTCGTCCAGTTAAAATACATCTGTTTTTTAATCGAATTTTTGAACTATTTCTTGGTAAATCATTTAATTTTTGTACGAATTCTAATCTAAGTGAAGGATCTATTGTATTTGTATTAATTAATGCTTGTAACAATAATCGTTTTTGTTCATATTTTTTATGTAAATTACGTCGTTTTAAATCTTTTTTGATTGAATTAAACATATTTGTCGTGATTTTGAATTGTTTTGATTTTATGAAAATATTTCTGAGAAGAGTAGGATTCGAACCTACGATGATATGAATCAGCCGATTTACAGTCGGGCGCCTTTGACCACTCAGCCATCTTCTCGAAAAGCTTATATTTTTTGTTGCAATTTAAATATTTAATTGTTCTCTATTATAGAGAACAATTAAAAATATAAAAATAAAGAGAAGTAGAGCATGTAACTCAGTGGTTAGAGTATTCGCTTGATAAGCGAAAAGTCATGGGTTCAAATCCCATCCTGCTCAAATTAGATACTTTTTTAAAGTATTCGAATTGAAAAATTTTAATATAGATAGTATTTTTAAATGAAAACTTTATTTTTATTTTTATCATTTCTGCCATTCTTTGCATTAGCAGATGCACCAGAACCATGGCAAATTGGTCTTCAAGATCCAGCAACTCCGATTGCTCACGGATTAGTAGATTTACATCATGATATTATGTTCTTCTTGTTCATAATTCTTGTTTTCGTATTTTGGATGATTGGTCGTGTATTATATAATTTTCATTATACAAAAAACCCAATTCCAGAAAAAGTTATTCATGGTACAGTTATCGAAATTGTTTGGACTGTTACACCAAGTTTAATTCTTATTGTTATCGCAGTTCCATCATTTGCTTTATTATATAGTTTAGATGAAGTAGTTGATCCCGCTTTAACTATTAAAGTTATTGGTCACCAATGGTACTGGACTTATGAATATAGTGATTACGCTGTATCTGACGATCAAAGCATTGTTTTTGATAGTTACATGATTCCAGAAGAAGATCTAGAATTAGGTCAATTACGTTTATTAGAAGTAGATAACCGAGTAGTTGTTCCAGTAAATACACATATTCGTGTAATTATTACAGCAGCTGATGTAATTCATAGCTGGGCTATCCCTTCTTTAGGTGTAAAATGTGATGCAGTTCCAGGTCGTTTAAACCAAGTTCCTTTATTTGTTAAACGTGAAGGTATTTTTTATGGACAATGTAGTGAAATTTGTGGTGTAAACCATGGATTTATGCCTATTGCTATTGAAGCAGTGTCTTTAGAAGATTATTTATCTTGGGTTACTACAAAATTAGAAGAATTATAATAGATTTTTTCTGTTGATAATTCTTAATTACAATCTTTCAAATAAAATTTTAGATAAAAAACTTTGTTTTAAATCATTTTATTTTGAGAACTTTTATTCGTCAAAAATATTTAAATAATTATTAGTATTATGAGTAAAAAAATTAATAAATTTCATCCGTTTCATATTGTAGATCCTAGTCCATGGCCTTTATTAGCAAGTTTCTCATCATTTTTTATGTTAGTAGGAGCTGTTATGTATATGCATTCATATCAAGGTGGATTAACTTTATTTTTCTGTGGGCTTATTTTATTAACTTACACTTTTGGTGTATGGTGGAGAGACGTTATTCGTGAAGGTACATTTTTTGGGTTCCATACTAAAGCAGTACAAACTGGTTTACGTTATGGTGTCATTTTATTTATTTTATCTGAAGTAATGTTATTCTTTGCTATCTTCTGGGCATTTTTCCATTCAGCTTTAGCTCCAACAGTTGAAATTGGTGGTGTATGGCCTCCAGTAGGTATTGATGTTATCAGTCCTTGGGAAGTTCCTTTTTTAAACACTATGTTATTATTAACATCAGGTGCTTCTGTAACTTGGGCACACCATGCTTTAGTTGTAGGTAATAAAGATCAAGCTTTAAAAGCTTTAATCGTTACTGTAGTATTAGCAGTAATTTTCACAGGTTTCCAAGCTTATGAATATATTGAAGCTCCATTTAGTATCGCTGATGGTATTTATGGTTCTACATTCTTCTTATCAACAGGTTTCCATGGTTTCCACGTAATTATCGGTACAATTTTCTTAGCAATTTGTGCAGTACGTGTATACTTAAACCACTTTAGCTCAGGCCACCATTTTGGTTTCGAAGCTGCTGCTTGGTACTGGCATATGGTAGACGTTGTTTGGTTATTTTTATTTATTTGTGTATATTACTGGGGTGGTGTTTAATTTTATAATTAAATATTTATTTCATTGATATTTTAGTATAAATAACAAAAATAATAATATTAAAGTTTCTTTTTTCTATGTTTTATAGTTGAAAGAAACTTTAATTCTCATTTTTATAAAAGTCAATTTAGTCAAATAAAAAATTCTTTTTATTTGTTATTTTTTTAATTAAGAAACTATGGCAATTGAAAAAAAAGTAATTCCACCAAAATTTAAAAATTTTACATTAAATTTTGGACCTCAACATCCAGCTGCTCATGGTGTATTACGTCTTGTATTGGAAATGAACGGTGAAGTTATTCAACGTGCAGATCCACATATTGGATTATTACATCGCGGTACAGAAAAATTAATTGAATATAAAAATTATTTACAAGCTTTACCTTATTTTGATCGTTTAGATTATGTATCTATGATGTGTCAAGAGCAAGCTTATTCTTTAGCTGTTGAGAAATTATTAAATATTGAGGTTCCTCTACGTGCACAATATATTCGTATATTATTTAGTGAGATTACAAGATTGTTAAATCATTTATTAGCTGTAACTTGTCATGCAATGGACGTTGGTGCTTTAACTCCTTTCTTATGGGGATTTGAAGAACGAGAAAAACTTATGGAGTTTTACGAACGTGTATGTGGTGCTCGTATGCATTCAGCATATGTAAGACCAGGTGGTGTTAATACTGATTTACCATTAGGATTATGTGAAGATATTTTTCTTTTTGCACAACAATATGCATCTCGTATTGATGAAATGGAAGAAATGTTAACAACAAATCGTATTTGGAAACAACGTTTAGTTGATATCGGTGTTGTATCCGCTGAACAAGCTATGAATTGGGGTTTTTCAGGTGTAATGTTACGAGGTTCTGGTGTTCATTGGGATCTTCGAAAAACACAACCTTATGATGGTTTTGAACGTATGGAATTTGATGTACCAGTAGGTACTCGTGGTGATTGTTATGATCGTTATTTAATCCGAATGGAAGAAATGCGTCAAAGTTTACGAATTATTATGCAATGTTTAAATGAAATGCCGAATGGTATTGTTAGAACAGATGATAAAAAAGTAACAGCACCTTCACGTAGTCAAATGAAACAATCTATGGAATCATTAATTCATCACTTTAAATATTATAGTCAAGGTTTTGTTGTTCCAGCTGGTGAAACTTATACAGCTGTTGAAGCTCCAAAAGGTGAATTCGGTGTGTTTTTAGTAAGTAATGGTACAAGTAAACCGTATCGTTGTAAAATCAGAGCTCCAGGCTTTGCTCATTTACAAGGTATTGATTTTATGGCACGAAACCATATGTTAGCTGATGTAGTAACTATTATTGGTACTCAGGATATCGTATTTGGTGAAGTAGACCGTTAATATTTTTTATTTGTATATTTTTTGGAATATACAAATACTTCATTTTTGCGAAAGTAGCTCAGTGGTAGAGTATTACCTTGCCAAGGTAAGTGTCGAGGGTTCGAATCCCTTCTTTCGCTTTTATTTGATTAGTTAATTAGTTTTTATTCTAATTAAATTAATACAAATTTCTATATATTTAAGAAAATATGCCTCAATTAGATAAAGTTACGTTTTTCTCACAATATTTTTGGTTATTAGTTTTCTTTTTATCTTTTTATTTTTTTGTTGCAAAAATCATTTTACCAAAAATGACTCGCATTTATTTATTACGTCAACGTGTGTTAAGTAGTAATAATGTATCAGCAGCAAAATCATTCAAAGGAGGAGATTCTACATTCCCAATTCCTGCAAGTGAAATTTCAACAAAATCACTTCAAGAATTAGCAAATTCTATTTATTCTAAAGCAGTTGCGATTGGTAAAGAAAAATCAAATGAATATGCTGTTAATTTACCTGCATGGTCTACAAGTGTATCAGTTGATATTGATAAAAAATATTTAAGTAAATTTTATTCATCATTTTTACGTAGTTTAGTTATTTCAAATGTTTCTAAACTTGTTTCTATTTTTAATTTATTATCACCTGAACAACAATACAGTGTAGTTCCTACTCGTTTTTGTAAAAATACAAAACAATTAAATAGCCGCATTGCTCGTTTTATTTTTAAAAAATCTGCTTCAGCAAAAAAAGGAAAATAATAATCTTTTTTTAAATTATTATTTATTTTTTCCATTTCATTTTATTCACATTATAAAATATTTTTTTATCCATGGCAAATATTATCACAACATCAAATAGTAAATTATTTTTGTATGGTTTTTTAATTTTTTGTGTTGCTAGTTCAAAACATATTATTATTTATAATGAAGAAATTTTAGTAGCTTTAAGCTTCTTTGGTTTCATTTATTTTATAGTATCTAATTATAGTGAACCTATTGTTAGTATTTTTGATGAAAAAGCAACAACAACTCTTCAAGATTATCAAGAAGCAGTAAAAAATCAAACACAAAATTTAGTTGAATTACGTGAACAGTTTCAAACATTAACTTTATTAAGTAGTGCTGTATCTTCTATTAAAGACAAAACAGTATCTGAGTTATCATCTTATGATCTTGATGTTGAAACACAAATTCAATTCTTACAAAACGAAAAGAATTTTAAAACTTTACAACATTTTAAAAGTTTAGCATTAGTTAAACAAAGTAATTTAAAAGAATTACGTCAAAAATTTGCTGATAGTTTAGAATATTTCTTATTAAAAGAAATTAAATCTTTATCGAAAAAAGAATTTAAACGTGCAACTAAAAACTTTAAAACAAGTGCTCTTAAAGCGTTAAATACTTTATAATATCTTGTTTTATTTAAAATATTTTAGATAAATTTTTATAAATTTATATTATTTTTAAATTTCTATATTATATTCTTCTTCTTATAGAATTTAGAAATAAATATAAATTTATATATTCATGAGCTCACTTGGTGAAATGGTAGACACGCTAGACTTAAAATCTTGTCCATTAAAGGGTATCGGTTCAAGTCCGATAGTGAGCATTTCGAAATATTTTGAATATTTTAATCTATGCATTCTTAGCTCAGTTGGTAGAGCATCAACCTTCTAAGTTGGGTGTCATAGGTTCGAGTCCTGTAGAGTGTAAAGATTATTAAAAAAATTAATAATTATATTACAAAATATTTCTTTAGAACTATGTATTTATTAGTCATTTTTTTACCTCTAATTGGTAGTTTATCTGCTGGGTTTTTAGGGCGTTTTATTGGTTGGAGAGGTGCAGCACTTATCACAACTACTAACGTTTTATGTTCGGCACTTTTAAGTTTAACTATTTTTTATGAAGTAGGTTTATCAGGAGTAAACTGTACTATAAAATTATCACCTTGGATTTTTTCAGAGTTATTTGATGCAAGTTGGGGTTTTTTATTTGACAGTTTAACAGCGATTATGCTTGTAGTTATTACAAGTATTAGTACTTTAGTACATTTATATTCAATTAGTTATATGAGTGAAGATCCACATTTACCACGTTTTATGTCATATCTTTCAATATTCACATTTTTTATGTTAATGTTAGTAACAGGCGATAACTTTTTACAAATGTTTTTCGGCTGGGAAGGTGTAGGTTTAGCTTCATATTTATTAATTAACTTTTGGTTTACTCGTTTACAAGCATCAAAAGCTTCAATTAAAGCTATGTTAATGAACCGTGTAGGTGACTTTGGTTTAGCTTTAGGTATTATGGGTATTTTCTCTATATTTAAAACATTGGATTTCGCAACAATTTTTGCATGTGTTCCACATGTTAGTTCAGATGTATTTATCTTTTTAAATACAGAATTTCACGCATTAACAGTAATTGGTTTATTATTATTTGTAGGTGCTATGGGTAAATCTGCTCAATTAGGTTTACATACTTGGTTACCAGATGCCATGGAAGGTCCTACTCCAGTTTCTGCTTTAATTCATGCTGCTACTATGGTAACAGCAGGTGTTTTTATGATTTCTCGTTGTTCTCCATTATATGAATTTGCTCCAGATGCGTTAGTTGTTATTGCATTTATGGGTGCTATGACTTGTTTCTTTGCGGCTACAACAGCTGTGGCTCAAAACGATATGAAACGAGTTATTGCTTATTCAACAGCAAGTCAACTTGGTTATATGTTTTTTGCTTGTGGTATCTCACAATATACTGTAGGTGTATTTCATTTAATGAACCATGCATTCTTTAAAGCTTTATTATTCTTAGGGGCAGGTAGTGTTATTCATGCATTAGCAAATGAACAAGATATGAGAAAAATGGGTGGTTTAATTAAATTATTACCTTTTACTTATGCCATGATGAGTATTGGTACTTTTGCATTAGTTGGATTCCCTTTCTTAACAGGATACTATTCAAAAGATGTTATTTTAGAAGTAGCTTTTGCTCGTTATTTATTTAGCGCAAATTTTGCTTACTTTTTTGGATCAGTTTGTGTTTTTTTAACATCATACTATTCATTTAAAGTTTTATTTGCAACATTTTTAGCACCAACAAATACTTTTAAATCAAGTATTAAACATGTTCACGATGCTCCATTAATCATGGCTATTCCTTTAATGGTTTTAGCTGTAGGTAGTATCTTTGTAGGTTTCTCTGCAAAAGATATGATTATTGGTTTAGGTACTAATTTCTGGGGTGGAGCTATTTTTACTCTGCCACAAAATAATGTAGCAATTGAATCTGAATTTATTGATCAATTCTTTAAATTTATTCCTTTAGTGAATACAATTTTAGGTGGTGTAGTAGCTTATTACTTTAATGTAACATTAGCTGGTGTTTCTTTAAGTTATGCTATTAAAAATAGTTATTTAGGTCGTCGTCTTTATATGTTCTTAAATAAACGTTGGTATTTTGATAAAGTTTATAACGATTTTATTTCATACGTAGCTATGAATTTTGGTTATGTTGTAAGTTTTAAAGCTATGGATAAAGGTGTCTTAGAATTATGTGGTCCAACAGGTATTGCATTTACATTTGCAAATTTTGCAAAATACTTAAGTACTTTACAAAGTGGTTTTATTTATCATTATGCAGTTTTCATGTTATTAGGTTTAACTCTATTAGTAGCAGCTACAAGTATTTGGAGTACTCCAGAATTACAGTTCCAAGTATTTACTGATGCTCGTTTATTATGTGTTTATTTCATTAGTTTTTTATTTTATAATTATTATTTAAAATTAAAACTAGATGGAGAATCTAAATAATATTAATATTGGTCGTATTTATCATATACGATCAGTGTTAATATTGTTAGAGTTTAAATAATAAATAAAAGTACTAAAATACTTTTATTTATTATAAAATTGAGGATTTGTTATTGTACGGCCCAGTCAAAAGCTAAAATAATACCAGCTACAAAAATAACCCAAGCTAATGATAAAGGTAATAATGATTTCCAACCTAAACGCATTAATTGGTCATATCTGTATCGTGGATAACAAGCACGTACCCAAATAAATAGGAATAAGAAAGCAGCGCTTTTTAAACCTAACCAAACAACTCCTGGAATCCAGTGGAAGATTAATAAATTAAATGGAGGTAACCAACCACCAAAAAAGAAAACAGCACATAAAGTACTCATTACAATCATATTTGCATATTCTCCTAAAAAGAAAAGGGCAAAACCCATAGCTGAATATTCAACGTTATAACCAGCAACTAATTCTGCTTCTGCTTCTGGTAAATCAAAAGGAGCACGATTTGTTTCTGCTAAAGCTGAAATAAAAAACATGATAAATAGTGGGAATAATGGAATACAAAACCATATACGTGATTGTGCTAAGACAATTTCAGTTAAATTTAATGAACCAGCACACATTAAAACAGTGATGATAATTAAACCAATTGAAACTTCGTATGAAACCATTTGAGCTGCAGAACGACAACTACCTAAAAATGCATATTTTGAGTTACTTGACCAACCTGCTAAAATGATACCATATACACCTAATGAAGAAATAGCAAAGATATATAATAAACCTACATTTAAATCTGCGATAACGATTCCTTCACCAAATGGAATAACAGCCCACATAATTTGACTTAACAAAAATGTTAATGTTGGTGCAAATAAAAAAATAACTAAATTTGCATTATTTGGCATTACAGGTTCTTTTACAATTAATTTGACACCATCGGCAATTGGTTGTAAAATACCATAAACACCTAAAACATTAGGACCTTTTCTTCGTTGCATTGCTGCTAAAACTTTACGTTCAGCTAGTACAAGAAATGCAACACTTAAAACTAAAGGGATAGTTAAACCTAATATTTTTAAAACTAAAGTTAGAGCTAAAAAACTAGTTGACATTTTTTATTTGTTATAATTTTAAAGTAAAAAAAAAGACTTTTATTCAAAAAAGAAAAGTATTATAGGTAACCTATTTAAAGTTACCTATAATAGAATATTTATAATTTTGAGTCTAAAAAATTATTTAGAAGCAATAAATTGTGGAGTGAAACTTTCAAAGAAATTAGTTAATTTACCCATTAATTCATCTGAAAGAGCACGTTCTTTTTTAATAGTAGCTAAAATACTTGGATCAATGCTTTTTAATACTTCAGCTTCGAAAGGTAAAATATCAGAGATTTCTAATTTATCTAAATAACCTTTAGTTGCAGAGAATAAAACCACTACTTGTTTTTCAATAGGTAATGGAGAATATTGATCTTGTTTTAAAACTTCAGTTAAACGAGCACCACGGTTTAATAAATGTTGAGTAGCTGCATCTAAATCAGAACCAAATTGAGCGAATGCTGCAACTTCACGGTATTGTGCTAATTCTAATTTCATAGTACCTGCAACTTGTTTCATTGCTTTAACTTGAGCAGCTGAACCTACACGACTTACAGATAAACCTACGTTAATTGCAGGACGGATACCTTTATAGAATAATTCAGTTTCTAAGAAGATTTGACCATCTGTAATTGAAATTACGTTTGTTGGAATATAAGCAGAAACGTCACCAGCTTGAGTTTCAATAACTGGAAGTGCTGTTAAAGAACCACCACCTACTTCTTTTGACATTTTAGCTGCTCTTTCTAATAAACGAGAGTGTAAGTAAAATACGTCACCTGGGAAAGCTTCACGGCCTGGAGGACGACGTAATAATAAAGACATTTGACGATAAGCAACAGATTGTTTACTTAAATCATCATAAATGATTAATGCGTGCATACCGTTATCACGGAAATATTCACCCATTGCTGCACCTGAGTAAGGAGCTAAGAATTGTAATGGAGCTGGGTCAGAAGCAGTTGCTGCTACGATAATACTATATTCTAAAGCATTAAAGTTTTCTAAAATTTTTACAATTTGTGCAACAGTTGAACGTTTTTGACCTACAGCTACATAAACACAATATAATTTTTGAGATTCATCATTTGAAGCGTTTACTTCTTTTTGATTAATAATCGCATCAATAGCAATTGCAGTTTTACCTGTTTGACGGTCACCAATGATTAATTCACGTTGACCACGACCAATTGGTACTAAGCTATCTACAGCTTTTAAACCAGTTTGCATTGGTTGTTTTACAGATTCACGTACAATAATACCTGGAGCTTTCACTTCAGCTAAACGATTAGTTACATCAGTTAAAGGACCTTTTCCGTCAATAGGGTTACCTAAACCATCTAAAACACGACCTAAAGTACCTTTACCAACTGGTACGTTTACAATAGCTTTTGTTCGTTTTACTAAATCACCTTCTTTAATACCACGGTCACTACCAAATAATACAACACCAACGTTGTCATTTTCTAAGTTTAAAGCCATACCTTTTACACCGCTTGAAAATTCAACCATTTCACCAGCTTGTACGCGTTTTAAACCATAAATACGAGCGATACCATCACCAACTGATAATACACGACCGATTTCATCTACATTAATTTCAGCATAAGAGTTTGCAATATTATTTTCTAATAATACAGAAATTTCACTTAATGATAAAGAAACTGCCATTAATTTTAAATAATAACTCAGGAGAAAAGGGATTCGAACCCTTAACCTTCGGTTTTGGAGACCACTGTTCTACCAATTCGAACTATTCTCCTTTTTCCATTATTCGTAGAATTTATTGATGATTGATGGAATCAAGCCTTTTATCGGACTCGAACCGATAACCGTCAGTTTACAAAACTGATACTCTGCCAATTGAGTTAAAAAGGCTTTAAAAAACTTTGTTTTTTAATGTTTATGATCATGCTTGGAAAGACTCGAACTCTCAATCTCCAAATCCGTAGTTTGGCGCTTCACCAATTAAGCTACAAGCACATAAATATCGTTTTCTTATTTCTCATTAAAATTTGAGAAACAGAAATTGATATTATTTTTTATTTCAAATTTTTCTTCTGTTATAAAAGAAAAAGTAATAAGTTTTTAAATAGTATATATTTTTATCCTTTTAATAAATTGATAAATTCAACTGATACAGTTCCACGTATACGAAAATAAACAACTAATAAAGCTAAACCAATTGCTGATTCCGCAGCAGCTACTGTTAAAATTAAAAGAGAAAATAATTGACCTGTTAAATCATCAATAAATACTGAAAACATTAAAAAGTTTAAATTTACTGCTAAAAGCATTAACTCGATTGACATTAACATAACAATAATATTTTTTCTATTTAAAAAAATACCCCATAAACCTAATAAAAATAAAATAGTTGATACTGCTAAAAATTTCGTTAAATCCATTGTGATTTTTAATTATATATTGATTGTTATTATCATTTAAATATATAAAAATATTTAAATAGTATTCCATAACTTCCTTACAAAAAAGAATTATGAAAGTTTGCGAATTGTTTTTGTGAAATCACGTGTATTTTGCAGAAAAATTTGTTGACGTTTAACACGAACATTTTTTTGCATAGTTAATACAATTGCACCTATCATTGCAACTAATAAAATAATACTAGCCATTAAGAAAAAGTAAAAGTAATATGTATAAATCACATTACCTAACGCGTTGATAGTATGAGATGTTGATAATTCACTAGCCCAATCAAATAGTTGTAATTGTGCAAATTGAGTTTCTAAATATTTATTTTGAATATTATAAGATAATAAAGGAATTAAATCATTATCTAATAACATTAATACTTCAAATAAAAATAATAAACCTAATACACCTCCCACTGGTAAATAACGTAATTTTTTTTCGTTTATTTCAGCTAATTTAATATTTAACATCATAACAACGAATAAAAATAATACCGCGATTGCACCAACATAGACTACTAAAAAGATCATCGCGAAAAAATCCAATCCTAACAGAACTAAAAGTCCTGAAGCATTAAAAAACACTAAGATTAAGAAAATAACAGAATATATTGGGTTTCGTGCTTGAATTACTAAAATACCCGAAATTAATGTGGTACTTGCAAAGAGATAAAATAAGAAATCCATGAGTTTATTTTACAAAATTATTCTATATTTTTATATTTTTGGATACTTTCTATAAAATAACCAACAAAAATGCACATTTCAAATAAAAATAGAAAAAAAAGAGTGCATATTGATTGATTAAATACATCAGGCGGTGAAATAAAAGCTGAAAATAATAAAGAGAGAAAAAAAATAAATTTACGAGATTTTCCTAATTGCATTGCAGTTACTAATTTAAAATGATAACATATTATAAAAAATACTGGAATTTGCAATAAAAAAAATAATACTACAAATAACTGTAAATTATAATGAAGTATTGTCTCTAATTTTGGTGATATTTCTACAATTTTTAAAAAATCTGGCAATTCTTTCAAATGAAAACCTGAATCTAATGTATCTTTATGAATTACAATTTGATAACTTGTAAAAAAAGCACTAATTTCTGGTAAAATATACCAGTAAATTCCAAGAAATTCAAAACATAATAATAAAAGAAAAAATAACAAAAAACGTGTTTGTAATTTCATTTCCCAATAATAACGACCAGGCTTTAAATAGCACCAAATATGATAACAAAGAAAAGGTATCAATAGAATACAACTCATTAAAAAACATAATGATATTAAAGATGTTAAAATTTCCGTAACATCCGTTGATAAAAAAGTATGATTTAACTCTAAAAAAGGTTTAATTAATAAATATAAAAATTCAATTTGAAAATAATAACATGTTAAAAATGTGCAAAAAAGGGAAAAACCCAAATATATAAGACGATATTTTACTTCTGTTATGTGTTTTGTAATATTTTGTAATTGCATAAAATTGTCGATCTAATAGAGTAATTAAAATGTTAAAAGTTTGAAAGTCATTTTGTTTCTAAATTGAACTATACTACTTCTCTTTATGAGAATAACATTTTAAAATAATTAATAGACATAAACTATGAACGAATTCTCTGTAAATTCAAATACACAAACAAAACAGCATCAAAAACAATTATTTAATAAATGTTTAGATTTCATTAATTTGGATGAGCAAACTCATTTAAAAGCTGATAAAAATTGGCATTATTTTGATAATTTAATGCATCTTCGTGAATTTAGAAATCCGAATGTAATGAAAAAAACTTTAGTAAAAGAAAATGGTACATGGAAAATTAATAAAACTAAAGTCCATTCTCAAACAACTAAAAATATTAATTTTTTATTTTCATCTGATCAATTTCAATATCACACAAAAAATCAATCACAAAACGGTTTTCGATTCAAAAATCAATCAAATTCTATTGCTCGACCAAAAGAATTTAATGAAATTTATAATACACGTAAAAAATTATCTTTATTTTATGGATATTTTTCTACACAAAAAATTCAAAATTTAATTATTAAAGCTAAACAATATCCAGGTTACTTTTCAAAAAATTTCTTTGCTTTATTAGAACAAAGACTAGATGTTGCATTATATAGAAGTGGATTAGTACCTTCAATTATGGCAGCTCGTCAAGTTTGTGCACATGGTAAAGTTCAAGTAAATTCACAAGTATGTACTAAATCTAATACTGCGTTAAAACCAGGTGATATTATTACTTTAAAATCAAATCAATCTATTGCAAATCAAACTACTAACGAAACGGTTGAACTTAAAAATGAACTTATTCGAATCTTAAATACAACAAAAAATTCTAATAATAGTTCAAAAAAATATTATAATCGAACAATTAAAAATATAATTATTGGTTCAAGCACTGTTTCAATTATTGCAAATACAAAAATTAAAACACAAAGTAAACTTCGCTTTAATATTTTATTAAAATTATTACTTAGTTCATTACGTTCTCGATTAGCAAAACAATCGAAAAATGCATATGTATTAAAACATAATAGTTTAGTAAATTCAACAAAAGCAATTCATACTGTATTATTAAAATTAAAAACTACAAAAAAACCTAAAGTATTATATACTTTACGAAACATTCAATTTCGTGCTTATAAAAACCGCAAAAAATTAAATAAATTTGCGACTTCAAATACACAAATAAAACGTTTATTTAGCACAACAACAAAAATGAATGTAAAAGATATAACTTTAACTCAGTTAAATAATACAAATTCACAAATTCAAAAAAAATTAAAAAATAATATTATTTTCCATTTTTTAGTACAATATTGCCAATCTTCATTACTTCGTAAAAAAAATGTTATTTACGCTTTAATTAAAAATGTAAATCAAATCTTAAATAAATCACAGGTATTAACACGTAGTAAAAAACCAACTCATTTAGAAGTTTCAACAACAACAAATACTTTTGTGTATTTATTTGCACCACAACGAATTAAATTACCGTTTATTGTCGATATTGATATTTTAAAAAAATTAACAAAATTTTAAAAAATAATATATAAAATCAAATATGCCTACAATTAATCAATTATTAAATAAAAACAGTTGTCGTAAAAAAAAACAACAACGTAAAAAACGTCCTGCTTTAGAACAATGTCCACAAAAACGTGGAATTTGTGTAAAAGTAATGACACGTACACCTAAAAAACCTAATTCAGCTTTACGTAAAGTAGCGAAGATCAGATTATGTAACGGTTTCACTATTATTTCTTCAATTCCAGGAGAAGGACATAATTTACAAGAACACTCTGTAGTAGCTATTAGAGGAGGTCGTGTAAAAGATTTACCAGGTGTAAAATACAAAGTAATACGTAATGTTTTAGATTTACAAAGCGTAGTTGGAAGAAAAAAATCAAGATCAAAATATGGAGCACGTAAACCAAAATAAAACAAACATTTTAGAAATTCAACAAATTAAAAATCGAATTAATCCAGCTGTTTTAACTCTTAACAAATTCATTAATTTAATTATGGTTGATGGGAAAAAAACAAAAGCTGTAAAACTTTTTAATGACGCTTTAGATATCTTACAAAAACGTGTACAACTTGAAATGCAAAAAGAGACTGTAAAAACAGAAGATGTTTTACAAATCGTTTTCAAAGCAATTTCAAATGTTACACCTTGTTTAGAAGTTCGAAAAGTTCGTCGAGCTGGTACAACTTATCTTGTACCTGCAATGGTTTCTGATACTCGTGGTCGTGGCCAAGGTATCCGTTGGATTATTGAAGCTGCCCGTGAACGTAGAAAAAATAAATCTTTATCATTTTCTCAATGTCTAGCTGAAGAACTTTATTTAGCATCAAATAAACAGGGAAAAGCTAGAGAAAAAAGAAAAGAATTACATAATGTTGCATTAGCAAATCGTGCTTTTGCAAGATATCGTTGGTGGTAATTTTATTTTTTAGAAATATTTACAAAATTATTTTTTGTAAATATTCATTTTTTGGTTCAATAACATAATGGTAATGTTTTAGATTGCAAATCTAAGAATGACAGTTCAAATCTGTCTTGGACCTATTAAGAATAAATACAATATTTTTTTATTTTATTCTTTTCATAAATATTTCAAAAAAAATATGTCTTTAGAATCTGCTATTATCGAAAAAGTATCTTTTTCTGGTTTTCTATTTACTAATGATTTTATTGTACTCCTTCCTGAATTATTTTTAATAAGTACAGGTATTTTTTTGTTAGTATATAGTGTTATTTTTTCAACATCAGCAACTTATAATTATCCATTATTATCTTATAATGTTGGTTGGTTAACTATATTAACATTTTTATATACTATCATTTTAATCAGCAATGCTAAAGTAGATAATGCTATCGTACTATATAATACTTTAATCATTGACGATTTTAGTCAATTTGCAAAAATCTGCTGTTTATTAGCAAGTGGTTGTTCAATATTAATTTCAACTCAGTATTTAAAATCAGAATCTCTAAACGCATCTGAATCTATGATATTAATCTTACTAGCTACTGTTGGTATGGTTTTCTGTATCTCATCAGCTGATTTTATATCATTATACTTAACTATCGAATTACAAAGTTTAGCTTTTTATGTTTTAGCTGCACTTAAACGTAATTCAGAATTCTCAACTGAAGCAGGTATTAAATATTTCTTATTAGGAGCATTCTCTTCAGGTTTACTATTATTTGGTTGTTCTCTGATTTACGGATTTACTGGAACAATTTCATTCGTAGAATGTGCAAAATTATTTACTGAAACATCAGCAACTACTGGTTCTTCTGTAGCAAATTCTGCTTGTGAACTAGCAATTATATTTTTATTAACTGGATTTTTATTTAAAATTGCAGCAGCACCATTTCACAACTGGTCACCAGATGTTTATGAAGGAGCTCCAACTCCTGTAACTGCATTTTTTACAATTGCACCAAAATTAGCATTTTTTGCTGTATTTATTCGTTTATTTTTAGAAAGTTTCTTTGATTTTATTAATACTTGGCAAATGATTTTAATCTTAACAAGTTGTTTTTCAATGACTTTAGGAGCTTTTGGTGCATTAGCACAAAATAAAATTAAACGTTTCTTAGCATTTAGTAGTATTAGTCACGCAGGTTATTTATTAATCGGATTCGCATCTGCAAACATTGAAGGTGTTCAATCATTCTTATTATATATCATTGTATATATCGTTATGAATGTAATTGCATTCTCAATTATTTTAAGTGGAACTCGCCACACTAAACACTCAAATAATATGGTAGTTCATATGAAATATATTACTGATTTAGCTTATTTAGCGAAAACAAACCCTATTTTAGCTATGACTTTTACAGTAACTATGTTCTCTATGGCAGGTGTACCACCATTTGCTGGTTTTTATAGTAAAGCATTTTTATTCTTTGCTGCATTAAATAGTAATTTAGGAGTATTAGCCGTTTTAGGTGTATTAACAAGTGTTTTAACTTGTTTTTATTACTTACGTATTGTTCGTATTATGTATTTCTCAGTACCAAAAACATGGTGTAACAGTGTTCAAGTACCTCGTGAAAATGCATATATTTTAGGTTTAAGCTTTTTCTTCTTAACATTCTTTGTAGTAAATCCTACTCCTTTATATTTAGTAATTCATAAAGCTGCATTAGCATTATGTATTTAATTCTATTTCAATAAACTTACAATATACCTTATAGAGAAGATTTCAAAGAAAATATATATATCTTTTAGCTAATTATTTACTTAAATAGTTAGCTACTTCTCTTATTTCTTTTTATAACTTTTATAAAAATTTAATAAAAACAAATGACACAAACAACTCACTTAAACGACAAACAAATCGTTCAACAATCTAACAAATACGCTTATAGCGTAAAAGTAATTGGAAAAACTTATGATTTTAAATTATTATCATTCTTTATTAATACAATTAAAATCATTGCAACATCTTTTTTCAATACAAAAAATATATCAATTATAGCTTTACCTAAACGACGAAAATATATGACTGTTTTACGTTCTCCACATATTTATAAAAAATCTCAAGAACATTTTTTATTACAAACAAACAAATTAGCAATTTATTGTTTTTTTAAAAACCAAAAAACTGCAGATTTATTTCATAAAACTATTCAACGTATAACATTTCCAGGTATCGAAATTTCTATTGAATCTTCTTACCTTCAATAATATAGTCAATATTCAATAACAACTTTATTAAAATGATTACAACTAATCAATTAAAACAACTTCAAATCGAAAAAACCAAACATTTTATTCAAAATAATAAATATATATTTTTTTTACATTGGACTCCTTTAACTACATCTGAAATTAAACAATTTAAACAAAAGTTTAATTTTAACAAAAAAGAAATAAATACTATTTCGGTTTTAAAAATAAAAAATACTATATTTTCGAATACTAATGAATTTTCAGACTTAAATTTACCAAAAATTGAAGGACCTAATCTATTTTTAGGATGTTCATCAGAACAATCTTTAAAACAAGTATACAACTTATTAAAAAAAACACCAAATATTATAGTAATAGGTGCTTTTATTGATAATATGAATTTAAACCATTTAGAATTAGAAGTTTATTTTAATAAAATTCATAATCAAAATGTTTTCTTAACTTGTACAACAACTTTAAATAGCTTATTAAGTACTCATACAAATTTTAATTTTTTCAATACTTATCAGTCTTTAAATTACGTTTTAAAAAATATTCATTCAAAATAATTTTCAATAAAATAAATATATAATAATTATGGGACAAAAAACAAATCCATTAGCATTACGTATTCGCTATAATAATTTAGATTTTGACAACACTTGGTTTAGTGAAAAAGAATATGCCAACTGTTTAGCACAAAATCTTCAATTAAACGAATATACAAAAAATTTTTCTAAACATTTAAATTTACCTGAAAATAAAATTGCAGTGAACCTTAACTTCAAACAAAATAACATTTATTCATTTTTTTGTATTCCTGTTCAATCTCGTTTTTTAAGATCACGTCAATTTAAATTAAATACTCGATTTCCTAGATTTTGGAATCAAATACGTAATCAACAACGTCGAAATTCTTCAAAATTTAAATATTTTCAAAAAAATAGATTTAATCGATTAAAAACTTTTCAAATTTCAACAAGTAAATTAGAAAAATTAACACAATTAACAACTCATAAATACTTTTATAAACCTAAAAGTACAAAATTAATTAATAGTAATCATTTATCAACTTTACCGATTACTACAAAATCAATTAAAAATAATAATAATTTAAATTATTTATTTAAAGATCTTCAAACATTAGAATACACAAATAAAGCATCAAAAAAAACTTTAAAATCTAAAAATGACATCAATTTATATCATCAAGCAAAATTTAAATTACGTTATTTTTTATTAAATTATTTTTTTGCACTAAAAACAGGTTCTATTTTTAATTATTCTAAAGAAACTTCGAATTCATCTCAATTATCAATACAACAATTTTATAATAGCTCATTAACAGCATTTCCTACATTAACATCAAAAGCAAATCTTAAAAAAAATAAAATTGATTCTAAAACAACTATTCCATTTTATTTTTTTAGCGAAAGCCCCACAAATAGAAATTATCAAAATTATTTAACAAATTATATTAGTACACAATATAACTTACCGTTTCATTCTTATAATTTCTGGCTACAACAAGATTTCCAAAATGCAGGTTTTTTAGCTGATGAAATTGTATATTTCTTAGAAAAACGCGTACCATTTAAACGTATTAAACATAGAATTGCAAAAGAAATGAATAATTGTTCATGGATTAATGGTATTCGTTTAGAATTTTCTGGACGTGTAAGTGCTCGTTCAAAAAAAGCTCAACGTGCTAAACATGAAGTTATCAAATTAGGACAAACTTCATTACATGTATTCAATTATAAAATTGATTATGCTGCTCGAACTGCTTATACATCTTACGGATCAGTAGGTATTAAAGTTTGGATTTGTTATAAATAA